CACTCCGATAGTCTCATAAACCGGATCGATGCAGAAGAAATGAATGCATTTTCATACTATTAAGTAAGTAAAATAGCTCAAAAAAATCGGGATTATACCACATCACTTATTCTACTGGATTTTACGGAGCCTATTCATGCACGGCATGCTTCGGTCTGATCATAGAAAAGATTCTCTTCAAGCGAACCCAGCCTATCCTCTCTATGGGGCGGCGGTTGGACCAAAGACACATTTTGTTGTGAATTTCAATGTAGCAGATAAAGGCATACTTCTGCACGGCCCAATCAATAGTTCAAGTCACACACTCCCATAATCCATTTTCTCTTCGGAGAATTCCCTTCAACTATTCATTCATGTCAAATAAATAATACAATATTGTGGAGTTGAGGGGAAATTTCCAAATACATGTCTTATTCTTTGTCAATAATCCATATTTGTAGCAATGAAATATTCTTTTTCCTCCCCCAAGTAATAAAATAACTGATTGATTACAAATCTCTATTATCTATATTCTTTATAAAGGACCAGAAATACCTTGCTTACGTATCATTAGAAAATGCATTAACATAAATACGGCAGTAAGAAGAGGTAATACAAAAGTGTGTAAACTATAAAAACGCGTCAAAGTGGACTGTCCCACACTAGCACTTCCACGTAATAACTCTACCAAAGGCGATCCTATTACCGGAATCGCTTCCGGTACGCCTGTTACAATTTTTACTGCCCAATACCCAATTTGGTCCCAGGGTAAAGAATAACCTGTTACACCAAAAGATGCGGTCAATACAGCCAGAACCACACCTGTAACCCAAGTCAATTCGCGAGGTTTTTTAAAACCACCAGTGAGATACACACGAAATACGTGCAGGATTATCATTAGGACCATCATACTTGCCGACCATCGATGAACTGATCGGATTAACCAACCAAAGTTAGCTTCCGTCATTATGTATTGAACAGAAGCAAAAGCCTCAGTAACGGTCGGACGGTAGTAGAAAGTCATAGCAAACCCTGTAGCGACTTGTACTAAAAAACAAGTAAGCGTAATTCCTCCTAGACAATAAAATATGTTGACATGAGGAGGAACGTATTTACTAGTTATATCATCTGCAATCGCCTGAATCTCGAGACGCTCTTCGAACCAATCGTAGACTTTATTGAGATAGGTAAACCAAGGGGACTCCCCCTCTGAGAACCGTATATGAGAATTTCATCTCGTACAGCTCAAACAAAAACACCCCAAAACTGGTTAAAAGAGGTATAGAATAGAAAATTGGAAACTTCTTAATCTTTTGATTCAATTTTCGCTAAAGATACGAAAGAGTCAAAGTAAAAAAGCTCCTTTTTTGGTTATAATTAGAATGCCAAAAAATCAAGTAGGCTCACTTGTCTTTATGTTGATCATTCCAGGCCTCTTGAATCTTCTATTTACCTATTTTTTTCTTTCATTTGTTATTTTTATTTGTATGTAATGTATATGTAATGTAGCTTTACTTTTGTTTTCTTTATTATTGATAGGAATTTTCTTGTTAAGACCCTATGAATCAATTGAAACCTCAGATTCATACTAGAACCACGATGATTCAATAAAACCTTCAAGCTAAGTCAAGGATTCCCTGAGTAAGAACCATTGGATTATCATTTATTCAACGAGTAGAATCGATATAATGACTAAAACTAGAAAGAAAAGTTTGTTCTTTGAGCAAAATAAAAGCAGAAAAGGGAATTTGAAAGAAGAAAAATATTTCAATTTCAAACTTTTTCTTTGGAAAAATTTTAGGAATCCGGCCACGAGGTCTGAATATTAAGTATGAATCATAGTTCAAATACTTCGTGATATATTTCATATATTCCGTGCTCCAGATACTAGAATGAATACCCGACGGGGTAAAACCATCTCTATCAAGACGACAGACCCACTCTCTGTACTCTCAATAGGATCAATTATAACAAGTCACACACTCATATTCCGGAAATACAGAAACATAAAAATTTCGCGGTCGAACTACCAAAAAAGAATAAGCTAAAAAAAAAGCTGAGACCCGTTTTTTCTATTTGTATTTAAAAGCTAGGATTTTGTGAGTCTTAGAAATCTAATTCAGTGAAATTCCGTCCAGTAAAACGGAAGAATTAGAAATCTCCAAAATAATAGATAGGAATACCGCAAACAGAGCCATTGCGACACCCATCAAAGGAGTAGTTCCCCATCCAGGAGCTACTTTACCATATTCCGAATTCAATGGTTTCAATAAAGCCCCTGCACCCGTTCGTCTTGGACGAGCTCTAGAACTACCCTCAACAGTTTGTGCAGCCATAAATCCTATTTTGTATTCATTGAGATCTGTTGACTTTGTATACCATCCCGTTGTAAATAAACAATCTTATCATAGATCCATTGTGGTCTTGAAATTATATAATAATGGAAACAGCAACCCTAGTCGCCATCTCTATATCTGGTTTACTTGTAAGTTTTACTGGGTACGCCTTATATACTGCTTTTGGGCAACCCTCTCAACAACTAAGAGATCCATTCGAAGAGCACGGGGACTAGTTGAAATAATGAGCCCCCCAATATTGGAGGGCTCATTACTTCAATTGAAATAATGAAAAATCATTTCATTTTTTAGTTGGAACTTTAGGTGGTTCGCGAAAAAAGATAGCGAAAAAAATGATCCCTAGAGTCGAGACTAAGAGGAATGTATAAACCAATGCTTCCATAAATTTGATCGCGGTTTCAAATTATAGCTTCCATACCTGTTTATTGGGGATCATCTCCCGGATTAAAGAAAAAAGAAAAAAAGGCCAAAGAGCGCCGATTTAAATCCAGATTTTTCCAGCACCTTATGTAAAATCACAAAGAGAAAATAGAAGCGAGAAGCGAAAAATAACAGAGCAATGCTGCATCAGACTACTTGTCTTCTTGTAGTTGGATCTCCAAGTTTTTGGAATGCTCCAAATTCCACTTGAACATCCAAATCTGGGTCAATACCAGCAAAAACATCTCTGAACAAGGTTCTAGCACCATGCCAAATGTGCCCAAAGAAGAAGAGCAGAGCAAAGGAAGCATGTCCAAAAGTAAACCAACCTCTTGGACTGCTACGAAAAACACCATCGGATTTCAAAGTAGCACGATCTAATTCAAAAATTTCACCCAATTGGGCACGTCTAGCATATTTTTTCACGGTCGCAGGATCACTATAACTCACTCCATTCAGTTCGCCACCATAGAACTCAACAGTTACACCTACTTGTTCGACACTATACTTCGATTCTGCCCTTCGAAAAGGAACATCGGCTCTAACAATTCCATCTCCGTCTACCAAAACAACCGGAAATGTTTCAAAAAAAGTAGGCATGCGACGTACAAAAAGTTCACGCCCTTCTTTATCTCTAAAGATAGGATGTCCTAACCACCCGACAGCTATTCCATCTCCGTTATCCATTGAACCCGCTCTGAATAATCCCCCTTTCGCCGGATTATTTCCGATGGAATCATAAAAAGCTAATTTTTCAGGAATTTTAGACCAAGCTTCTGATAAACTTTGATTTTCGGCTAGTCCAGCGCTAACTCTTCGATATATTTCTTGCTGAAAGTATCCCTGATCCCATTGATAACGGGTAGGACCAAATAATTCGATGGGAGTAGTTGCTGAACCATACCACATAGTTCCAGCAACAACAAAAGCTGCAAAAAAGACAGCAGCGATACTGCTGGAAAGAACGGTTTCAATATTGCCCATACGTAATCCTTTATATAGACGTTGGGGTGGGCGGACACTAAGATGGAATAAGCCTGCTAATATGCCCAATGTCCCTGCTGCAATATGATGAGAGGCTATTCCTCCTGGAACAAAAGGATCAAAACCTTCCACGCCCCACGCGGGATTTACAGATTGTACCTTTCCAGTTAGTCCATATGGGTCGGACACCCATATTCCAGGACCATACAATCCTGTTACATGAAATGCGCCAAAGCCAAAGCAAGCCACTCCTGAGAGAAATAAATGAATTCCAAAGATCTTAGGCAAATCCAAAGAAGGTTTTCCTGTACGTTCATCATCAAATATTTCTAGATCCCAATACACCCAATGCCAGATAGCTGCCAAGAAGCACAAACCAGAAAACACAATATGTGCCCCGGCTACACCTTCGTAACTCCAAATACCCGGATTTGTTATCGTCCCTCCTGTAATACTCCAACCGCCCCATGAATTGGTTATTCCTAAACGAGTCATGAAGGGTATAACGAACATACCTTGTCTCCACATTGGATCGAGAACAGGGTCGGAGGGATCAAAAACTGCTAATTCATATAGAGCCATTGAACCGGCCCAACCAGCAACCAGAGCTGTATGCATTATATGGACAGAAAGCAAACGACCGGGATCATTCAATACGACAGTATGAACACGATACCAAGGCAAACCCATGGTAATACCCCTTTATCAACAAAAAATAGACACTATGTAACTTTATTGCATTGAAAAAACTATGCTATGGAACCCCCCTTTTTTTTAGCGGCTTTTTTTTCAGTGGATTATCTCGGAAAAAGGGTTACTATTTGTTCTATTCTTTTAGTAAAAATGGAACAATTCGGTTCATAGGAAAAAAGAGAAGCAGATCTATTCTATACTCGATAAGTACCAATACGCAATGGGGGTTGATTCCCTTTTCTAGGAGCGAATGCATCCATATTTAGGTCATCATTCAAAGTACCTATTCGTAAAAATATTCCTTTATTCATTTTGTTTTCCTTTATTTTATGAAATTATTCGATCTATGTAGAAAATATGACGATAAAGCTAATATTATTAAAATAATAAGCCCATTATTACGTTTCCACATCAAAGTGAAATAGAGTACTTAATTCTTTTTTCTTTCAGTTTATGCCTATTGGTGTTCCAAAAGTTCCTTTTCGAACTCCCGGAGAGCGAAATGCAACTTGGATTGACATATAGTGTGCCCTGTCAGATATATTGGGTCATATGGGATTTCCCCATTCTCTCCCCCGATCGAGATATCCTCTCTTTCGCCCCCCAAAAAAGCGATTGAATCATCAAAAATTGGTAGCGTGAAGTGCAATGAAATGCAATTAGATCTATTTTGTGAAGAGGTATCCAGATTAATATTAGCAATTAAAATAATTTATGGTCGACTTGGCTGGACCAATAAAATGAAGTATCCAGGCTCCGTTTAGAAAAACCCAATTGGTAATATATCTATTATTAGTACTTATAGATATCATAAACAATTCAATTTAGAAATAAATGCTAAATAGCAGTGATCCCAAATAGTTAATCAATCGAATAATAAATATGATGGATACGTCGAATATTCGGCGGAAGACATAAAAGAAATGAATTGAAAAATTGAAAAAAAAAAGGGGGGGAAGTCATAGCAAAAAAAAGACGTGGTATTGGGGTCATTTGTCCTATATGTGCAAATCAAAATCGGGCCGATCCTTACTCGGAGTAGAGCATAAACCTAAAAAAATTGAAGAAGCCCATTCAGGAACAAGAAAATGGCATCGTTATTTTTGGATTGGATCTCGATGTAAAAATACATCAATGAAAGGTTAGTGCGATAAGTTTAGTGAACTTTTTTTGATTCTAATATTATAGGAAAACCAGCCAAACTCATCGTTCTTCAAAAATGAAAGAGAAGCCCCTTCGTTAGAAAGAGTCCGCTATAAAAAAAGAAATAGGGCTGGAAGCTACACATTGGTTTTTTTCGCAAGTTTTGTTGAACCGTATGCATCAAAAGGTGCCCGTACGGCTCCTAAGGGATACAATTTTATCCGAATCAACCGACTTTATCGAGAAAGATTCATTTTTTTAGGCCAAGTAATTGATAGCAATGTTTCGAATCAACTTATTGGTCTTTTGGTATATCTCAGTTCGGAGAGTGATACCAAGGATCTGTATTTGCTTATAAACTCTCCCGGCGGATGGGTAATACCGGGAATAGCTATTTATGATACTATGCAATTTGTGCGACCAGATATACAGACAATATGCATGGGATTAGCCGCCTCAATGGGGTCTTTTATCCTGGTCGGAGGAGCAATTACCAAACGTCTAGCATTCCCTCACGCTTGGCGCCAATGAGTTTTTTATTTGAGAGAAAAAAGAAGACTATGCCTTCGCCATATGAATTATTAATATTAAGTAATATTAGCATGGCACTTCGAATTCGATATGAAAAATTTTTATTGTTTTTCAAAATATTCGATTATGTATCGAAAGAGTAGTATGAGATATAAGGAAGGGTATTTCCGATTTTATCTTACTTATCGTAGGTCGATTTCAGCGTCACAAACTTTTTTCACACCGGCGGGTTATTAACAATATTTCTATTTATGTTATGAAAGAGTACGAAAAAAAAAAAACAAAGAAACTTTGGGATTGCTGAATCACAGACGAAATAAATATATAAAGCAACGGGGCCATCATAGTATTTTTGAACTCCTCCGAAAAAAAAAAAAAGGGTGGTAATTGGATCATTTACCGATCTGGGTATAATAGACCCCAAGTTTTCTCTTTCTTCGATGAAAGGTAAAAAAATTCCATTGTAGAGCCGTATGCAATGTGCAAAAAAATGCCCGTACGGTTGTTCAATTCTATCTTTTTCTTATTGTCTATCTCTTCGCCTTGCCTCATCGTGCAAGATATAGATACAGGAACCTTTAATTGTGTTATATTATATGATCAGGGTAATGATCCATCAACCTGCTGCCGGTTTTTATGAGGCACAAACGTCAGAACTTATCCTGGAAGCGGAAGAACTACTGAAACTGCGCGAAATCCTTACAAGGGTTTATGTACAAAGAACGGGCAAGCCCTTATGGGTTGTATCCGAAGACATGGAAAGGGATACTTTTCTGTCAGCAACAGAAGCCCAAGCTCATGGAATTGTTGATTTTGTAGCAGTTGGATAAAAAATAGCAGTGATTTCGTGCAAATACACAAATTAAGATTTTCTCTTCTGACTTCTTAAGGGTTTAATATTTTATTAATATATTCAAAGTCATAATCGTCCGGTTAGGATCGATCGAAACCAGCCCATAATGTATAATTCAGCATGCCAACTATTAAACAACTTATTAGAAACCCAAGACAGCCAATTAGAAACGTCACGAAATCCCCCGCTCTTGGGGGATGCCCTCAGCGTCGAGGAACATGTACAAGAGTGTATGTGCGACTCGTTTTAATCATGGGCTGAGACAAAACAAAAGAAAAAAATTTCCAATATCAATGATCAGTACCGGTGAATCGGATAGAATGGAAGAACTCTATTTACTATCTAAAAAACTAAAAAAGATAGATCTATCATATCTTTCTATTGTGTATGAAATTTATGGTTTCAATTGGTGCAAATTCAGGCGATTGCATTTGCAATTTAAGATGAGAAAGAATTCCCCATTGGTAACAAATAAGTTATCCATTAAGCGGGGGAAATCCTATTTTAAAAGCAGAAAGATTGAGTTTCCGCTCTTAGAAGAACGGACTAACAAGGTCAGCTACCCAACCAATCTTCATAATGAAATACCGTTACTGTATAAGGTATATCTCGTTATGAAAGACCTATTCTCTTACTTGAAAATTAATGGGTAGAGCCAAAGAGTGGTAACTGTACAAGTTACCAATAGCATTCATTAAATGAAAGAAGGGGCTCCGGTGTATAGAGAAGACCTCACCGTTTAAGAAGTAACCATAGAGACGATGGAACCCACAATTTCTTTATCTATTTATATTTTTATTTTTTCCAATGCCTAGAAAAAAGGAAAAAAGCGTGGTAGGGAAGGTTATAGTAGCAAAAGCCATTGGAATTTTGATTTTATAAATTGGAAGAATCCGTTTTGTTATTAATAGACTAGGAAAAGGGAAAAGAATAACTGAAAGAAAGGAAATAAATTAGTTATTCATTAAAGTTAAAGTTTCATTTACTCAATGACCAGAATTAGACGAGGATATATAGCTCGTAGACGTAGAACAAAAATGCGGTTATTTGCATCAAGTTTTCGCGGGGCTCATTCAAGACTTACTCGAACAATTATTCAACAGAAAATAAGAGCTTTGGTTTCGGCGCATCGCGATAGAGATAGGAAAAAAAGGGATTTTCGTCGTTTGTGGATCACTCGAATAAATGCAGTAATTCGCGGGGCGGGGGCATCCTATATTTATAGTAGATTAATACACAATTTGTATAAGGGGCAGTTACTTCTTAATCGTAAAATACTTGCACAAATAGCTATATCAAATAGGAATTGTCTTTATATGATTTCCAATGAGATCATAAAATCATAAAATAAGGGGATTGGGAGGAATCGGCCAAACTGTTTTAAATGGAATTCTCTGGAGAATAAACTCCGGGAAGGTAGAGTAGAAATTAGTATGATAAAATCTGATAATAGGATAATATGATAAAGTCTTCAAAATGAGCGAACACGCTCGATAAAAAAATTTATTATTCTTCCCCGATTCTTTTTTTTCTTACGACACGAATTATTCTCGGATTTTTTGAACAAAACGTCCATCTGTGTTTGAGTTCGGATTAGAATTTTGATTCAATTGAAAAGTAAGCCTGTTTTTTTCTATTCTTAAAACCAGTAGTTCTGACGGTTGACTCCCTTCTTTCAAATTGTTTCTCATTATTAAGAAAAGGTAACGAAGATAAAATCCGAGCTTGTTTTATAGCAATAGTAATTAATCGTTGTTCTTTTAAGGTTAATCTATTCACCCGTCTAGATAATATTTTTCCTTGTTCACTAATAAATCGACTAATTAAACTCATGTTTCTATAATCAATTCGATCCCCCGATTGGATCGGGGGCAAACGCCTACGAAAAGATCGCTTGGATTTAAGAAAGAGTCGCTTGGATTTATCCATAATTTGTTTATTCCTTATCCCTAAAATACTATTTCGATCAAATCAAAAAAAAAATTCTAGAATAAATTAATAGGATTTGGTTTGTCTATATTTATTTAGTTGTTTTTATTTAAATATATGAAATAATAGAAATCGATATCGAATTTTTTTCATGTTACTTGAAAGGGTGACACCCAAGCACTCGGTTTGATCTATATCTATTTCTTTATCTCCCCATGAATTGTATGTTTGAAACAATAGGGACAGAATTTTCTCAATTCCAATCGACTAGGTGTATTGTGTCGATTCTTTTGAGTAATATATCTGGAAATACCCGTAGATTCCTTATTAACACCGTTTCGAACACAACTGGTACATTCCAAAATAACCCTTACACGAACGTCTTTACCCTTGGCCATGAACCTCCTTTGGGTTTTTGATTCACCCAACTTTTCTATTTTCCGATCCGACGCAAATAAGAAGAAAGGAAAAGGGACAAAAAATAGAAGTTGCTAACAACTCAAAATCAAATTATGAAATAAAGATTTTGTTGCAATTAATATAGTAAATAATAAGTAATACAACAATTTCGAAATTGATTTCTAATCGCAGTACAATATTTCATTTAAATATCTTGTATTGTATGATACTCTTATTCTAGTCACATTTCCATTTTGTTTTCTTTTAACTCTATTATTAATTTGATTCTTAATTTAATTTTAATTGGAGTCTGAACCCTGAGGTTGAATCCACTTTTTTCTTTCTCTTTCCTCCCGTATTCTATCTATCTAATTCTAAAAAAAAAAGAGGGGAAAGAGAGATTAGTCACAAATATTTGATTCTATCTCTAATCTTCTTCACCCCTTTCCATATCAATAACTAGAATGAAAAAAAAGGAAATGTCAACGCATCTGGGAAGAAACGATTGATTTCGATCAATAAACCTGCTAAAGACCCGAACCAGAGAGTACTTAGTACCGGTGCCACGGAAAGATACGTTTTTAGATCTCGCATTGAGAATCCTCCTTCTTTTTTTTGTATTCCATATTGGAATACATTATGGTAAGAGATTTATATGTAGTTAAAGACCACTTGTATTTGTGTACGGAATCCCTAATTCAAATCGACATGT